GGTAGGGGGTTCTGTTCTCTAAAATGCCGTAAATACTTATGTCTAAGGTTTAAGGAAAAATTAGAGTAGTGAAAAAGAACTGGTAAATCTTGATAGGATAGCCCTTCCATTACTAATTCCATTACTAATGGAGTGTCTACTGACCGGGTCTTGAATTAGATTGGATAGTCAGACGGAGAATCTAATTCAATTTTGAATTGTGGAAAGATAGAAAGATTGGAAGAGATTTTGTATACATATTCATGAAATTCTCTGAGTCCTCTAGCATTAATTCAATATTATATTAATATCAATATTAATTAACTTGAATGGATAATTTTCTTTTCTTTTTTTCCTTAATATTATATTTTTTTCCTTAATATTATATATATATATTTATTATAATATTATATATATATATTTATTATATATATATATTTTATATTCTATTTTACTTAATGAAATGAAAGACAACAAAAGAAAGAATAACTCTTATTATTCCTATATGTTATTAACATTCCTTCGATATTTCAAAGGACGTCTCTGTGTATTTTGCTTGTGCTTAATGTTTTTCGATTAGATTCGAAATCTTATACTTAGAAGAACTTGTTCTAATTGGATTTATTGGATTGTTTCATCAACGATGTTGGATCAGAATTCCCTTTTGACTCTGCGCTAGGGATTCTACTATTATTAGTGAGCACTAATTGAATAATTCCTTCATAGAGATCGAGGACATAATTTACATGGATATAGTAAGTCTTGCTTGGGCTGCTTTAATGGTAGTCTTTACCTTTTCTCTTTCACTCGTAGTATGGGGAAGAAGTGGACTTTAGAAGTCCTACTAATTCTAATTGAGTTTAGGAATTTTGGAATCAAACGGTATCCATTTTTTTATAGATCGTTCTGCAAAGCCTTTTTTTATTTATTTAACTATCCATTTTCAAATTGAAATCCAAAATTTCTTTATTTCGAAATTCTATTGGAGTAATGTATTCTATGAATAATAGAGGAACTCTTTCAATCAAACAAATATTTCAATTCTTTTCATGTTCGTATTACGAAATACGAAAGTAAAAGGAATACAAATGGTAGGGAGTTTATTCCAATAAAATGATTCATAAATTTTCTATTTTGACGACCCAACTCTTACCGCGGAACCTTTTTTACTTTTTTTCCGTCTTTACTGTTCAAAGAGAAAAGAAAAAATTTTGTTATTCCATTACTAGATACACATTTTTTATGGAAAACAACATAGTAGTTGTCCAATGAGATACTACACATAATAACATAATAAAATATTAGCTTGGGCGAGTCGTATATTGCGTACTTACCCCTTAGTTTGATTATTTCTTTTTTTTTTTTATAACTTTTATTTATGCTGTGCTTTTTTTCATATCATGGTACACAAACGTTTAAAATGGGTGAGTTTTCCTAATCCTTTTCGAAATCCGAAGACGTTCACATGGAATCCCTGGATTCTCTGTCAACTGCTCAATAAATTACTTCTTCGTCGGAATGCTAACAAAAAGATTACTTGATTTTCTTTATATTATACCCATACCCTTTTTTCCTTCATTGATTTGATTTCATTGATTCTTTCTTTCAATGGATATCGGAATTCCTATTAAAAAGAATCTGAAATCTAGGAATTAGAATCGTAAGAGTTGTCTTTCGATTATTTCAGATTAATTGGAATCAACACAAATTAAATAGAAACAAATCAAATAGAAATAGATGAAGCAAAAAAATCAAATTGGAACACAACACTATGTACATTATATAGATAATTGATATCTATATATATATGAAATAGGAAGATAAAAATGTCAATTGATATATATTAAATTAACCTGTATTTTCATACAGTAAACTTTATACAGTATAAGAAGAATATTCAATAGTATGGTAGAAATTTTTTTCTACCATACTATCGAGTATTTCATAGAATACTGCTCTCATAGAATACTGTTGATTCTAGTTCGCTTATTTCATCAAAATTGGAATCCTTTTCGTTTTTTTCTTCTCTTCAATCAATCATTGATAAGAACTCAAAAATAAAGTTTAAGTCAAATTAATCACTTTGACTTACGGTTTTTACGTATATTATAAGTAAAAAAGCAGTAGGAATTAAAATGAACAGTGCAGTAGCAATAAATGCGAGAATATTTACTTCCATAATTTCATCGTTTCATTTTTCTTTAATTCGCAATAACTCGGGATTTAATCCCATAGAGATGATAAATCTTTTGTCTGTAAATTCAATGGGATGAATTCCATTTCGATGGAATCGGATCAATATCATGAATAACAATATCGGAACTATCAAATCGATTCATCGTCAATAATTGAATAGTATACCATAGGAAGATCTTTTATCCATACCGAATTCAAAAATTCAAAAGTGGATTTCTTATCCAATCAAAAATTCTTTGACTATATTTTTATTTATATTTTTCTTTTTTTCCACTCTTTATTTTCTAAAATCTATTGCCTTCCTTGTACAATCATCTGATGAAGT